AGTAAGATGCCTGATAAAAGGGTTATTTTGATGAAATAAAAAAAGTGTAAAACACTCTTACTACCTACAGGATTTAGATTTAAACTAAAACTAAAGAAGTCAAAGTTCCTTATGCATCATACATCTCCCTATAAAAAATACTTTTTAAAAAGATAAGCTAACTAAAGCTTTTGGGTTCATACCCCGACCATGATTTAAATTCTCTTTTTAATTAAAATAAACTACACTAAATTTTCATTATTAACAACAATAATATTATCAATTTTGTGATGTTGTTCTTCAAATAACCTCTTATCTACCTGAATTTCAATAGAAATTAACTTAATCTGCTTTTTACCAATAATAAAAAAAAGAAAAAAAATAAATGAACAACTAATAAAATACTTAATTATTCAAAGAGTCTCCTCTTCTACTATATTAATATCAATAATAATTAGAACAATGATAGAAACAACAATTAAAGAAAGAATTTTAATAACAACCAGAATATTAACTAAAATAGGTATAATACCTTTCCATTTATGAATACCAAATATTATACAAATATTAAGATGAAACATATGTATTATAATAAATACTATTCAAAAAATTATCCCAACAATCATGATTTCACAATGTAGTAGACTAAAAATTATAATTTTACCAATAATTATATCAATAATTTTTAGACCAATTGTAGGAATAAAACAAACAACAACAAAAAAATTAATAGCCTATTCCTCAATTTCAAATTCACCTTTACTAATTTTAGCCTTAAACAATTCAACAAAACAATTCTTATTATTATTTTTAATTTATTCAACAATAAATATTACAATAATAATAATTTTCAAGAAAAACAACATTAATTCAATTAATCAAATATATCAAAAATCAAAATTAACAAAACTAAGAATTTTATTAACCTCACTATCAATAAGAGGGATACCCCCAACTTCTGGATTCATAATTAAATGAATAATTATTCAATCAACAATAAATTTTTCAATCAGCATAGTAATTACAATTATTATATCATCAATTCTATCAACCTATATATATATTAACATAATAATTCCATCAATAATAAAATCAATAAAACAAAAACAAAAAACAAATAAAAATTACTCATTCCTAGTATTAAGAATATCACTTAACTTAATTATAATCCCAGTTATAACTTTAACAACAATAAATTAAACAAACAAAAAAAAAATAATTACTAATTACCTTTTAAATATATAAGGATTTAAGTTAAAAAAACTAGTAACCTTCAAAGTTAAAAATACATTATTAAGTAAGCCTTAATAATAAATATACCTTCATATTTGCAATATAAAATCATAATTGAATACAAGACCCAAATAATGAGAGGTTAACACCTTAAAAAGATTTACAATCTATCACCTAAAATCAGTCATCTCATTTATATGTTTAAATGGTTATTTTCAACCAACCATAAAGATATCGGAACACTCTACTTTATTTTTGGTTTATGAGCCAGTATATTAGGAACAATAAGAAGAATAATTATCCGAATAGAATTAATTCAACCCGGACTATTAATTAAAAATGACCAAATTTATAATACCATTGTTACATCCCACGCCTTTATTATAATTTTCTTTATAGTTATACCTATTATAATTGGAGGATTCGGAAATTGATTAGTACCTATAATAATAGGAGCCCCAGATATAGCCTTCCCCCGAATAAACAACATAAGTTTCTGACTTTTACCCCCATCCCTTCTTTTATTAATCTCAAGATCAATCGTTGGAAACGGATCAGGAACCGGATGAACAGTTTATCCTCCCCTGTCCAGTCAAATAGCTCACTCTGGTCCATCAGTAGAATTCACAATTTTTTCTCTACACATTGCAGGTATAAGATCAATTATAGGAGCAATTAATTTTATTTCAACCACATCAAATATACGAAATAAAGGAATAACTATAGAAAAAATACCTTTATTTTGTTGATCTATCCTAATCACAGCTATTTTATTAATTGTATCATTACCAATTCTTGCCGGAGCAATCACCATATTACTAACAGATCGAAATATTAATACATCTTTCTTTGACCCAACAGGGGGGGGAGACCCTATCTTATATCAACACTTATTTTGATTTTTTGGTCACCCAGAAGTTTATATTTTAATTTTACCAGGATTTGGATTAATTTCACACATTATCACAAATGAAAGAGGAAAATTAATTACATTTGGTCAACTAGGTATAATTTACGCAATACTAGCAATTGGAATTCTTGGATTTATCGTATGAGCACATCATATATTTACTGTAGGAATAGATATTGATACCCGAGCATACTTTACTTCAGCAACTATAATTATTGCTGTACCAACAGGAATTAAAATCTTTAGATGAATTGCAACACTCCAAGGTATAAACAAAACCAAATCACCACAAATATTATGATCAATAGGATTTGTATTTTTATTTACATTAGGAGGATTAACCGGAGTTATCTTAGCAAATTCTTCAATCGATATTATTCTCCATGATACTTACTATGTAGTTGCACACTTCCATTATGTTCTTTCAATAGGTGCAGTATTTGCAATTATAGCAAGAATTATTCACTGATTTCCATTATTTACAGGAACATCAATAAATAAAAAATGATTAAAATTACAATTCAGAATCATATTTATAGGAGTAAATCTAACCTTCTTTCCCCAACACTTTTTAGGACTCGCAGGAATACCTCGACGATACTCTGATTACCCAGATACTTTAATATTATGAAATTACATCTCATCAACAGGATCCATCATTTCAATAATCAGAATCATAATATTTATATTTATTCTATGAGAAACACTCATATTTAAACGAATCCCCATTTTTAAATTAAATACAGCACCATCATTAGAATGATTAACTATCACACCCCCTCCTGAACATTCATTTAGAGAACTACCTAAAACAACAAACTAAATTTGTCTAAGAGTGACAGAACCAATGTAATGAACTTAAAATTCAAAAATAAATTTAAAAATTTCCTTAGAAATAGCAACATGAATAAAATTTAATACCATAAACAGAGCAAGACCAACTATAGAACAATTAATTATATTTCATGACCACACAATGATAATCCTAATATTTATTACCCTAATTGTCACAGTAATAATAATATCTATTATAATTAATAAACTAACAAATAACAAATTAACAGAAAGACAATTAATTGAAACAATCTGAACCACAATCCCCGCAATCATTTTATTATTTATTGCATTCCCATCAATTAAAATCTTATATTTAATAGACGAAATAATTAATCCATCAATTACTATCAAGACAATTGGACATCAATGATATTGATCTTATGAATATTCAGATTATACTAAAAAAGAATTTGAATCATACATAATCAACCCAGAATTAAAATCCTCATTTCGACTAATCGAAGTAGACAATCGAGTGATTATCCCCTTTGAAACACAAGTACGAATAATTATTTCATCTTCAGATGTTATTCACTCATGAACTATTCCCTCCTTAGGTGTAAAAATAGATGCAGTTCCAGGACGATTAAACCAAATTAGTCTATTAACTAATAAACCTGGCTTATTCTTCGGGCAATGTTCAGAAATTTGTGGAACAAATCATAGTTTTATACCAATCTCTCTTGAAAGAATTAACTTATTATCATTTATTAAATGAATAAAAACCTAAACATTAAGTGACTGAAAAGAAAGTAATGGTCTCTTAAACCAAATTATAGTAAAATCGAATACTCTTAATGAAAGAATCTAGTTTAACAAAAACATTTATTTGTCAAATAAAAATTACATATTAAGTGTTTCTTAATTCCTCAAATATCACCAATAAACTGAATAATTATTTTATTATCATTAACATCCATAATTACCATTATAATAACAAATTTGTTTTTCTCAACTGAAAAAAAACCAATCAAAAAATCATCAACTAAAAAAAAAAAAAAATTAATAATTTGAAAATGATAAATAGTTTATTTATATCATTTGACCCAATAACCAAACTTACTCAAATAAACTGAATTACTATATTAATTCCAATTATTTTCTTACCAAAAATATTCTGAATATCTCACTCTCGAAGAATTAAATTAAAAAAAATAATTGAAAAAAAATTAATTAATGAATTTAAATCAATTACTAATCACAAAGATATACTAATTTTATCATCATCAATATTTACAACAATCCTAATTATAAACATAATAGGATTATTCCCCTATATTTTTACTACAACAAGACATATTTCCTTAGCTATGTCATTATCAATACCAACCTGAATTATATTAATACTATATGGATGAACTAACCATACAAATAAAATATTTTTACATCTTCTCCCCAGGGGTACTCCCACTACAATTTCACCAATAATAATCCTAATTGAAACCACCGGAAACCTCATCCGACCAATTTCACTATCAGTACGATTAACCGCAAATATAATTGCAGGTCATCTTTTAATAACACTTTTAGGACAAACCACCAATATAGATATCCTAATTATAAATTTACCATTACAAATAATCCTAACTTTATTTGAATCAGCAGTATCATTTATTCAAGCCTACGTATTTTCAACTCTTATCACCTTATATTCTAGAGAATTACCTTATGAAAAAAAATCATCCATTTCACATAGTTACTAAAAGACCATGACCAATCATTAATTCAATTAATATTTTAACAATATTAACCGGCTCAGTTTACTGGATACACACCAAATCAATACCAATTATAATTACAGGTTTATTTTTAACAACAATCACATCAATCCTCTGATGACGAGACATTACCCGAGAATCCACTTTCCAAGGAAACCACACCAAATCAGTAACAAAATTACTAAAAACAGGAATAATTATATTCATTTTATCAGAAGTAATATTTTTTACATCATTCTTTTGAAGATTTTTTCATTCAAGTTTATCTCCCAGTATTGAAATCGGAATAATATGACCACCTAAATCAATTAAGACATTTAATCCAATAGAAATCCCTCTTCTTAATACAATTGTATTAATTTCATCTGGGATTACAGTATCATGATCCCACAATAATCTATTAAATAATAAATATAAACAAACAATTACCCCTTTAATATTAACAATCATATTAGCTATATATTTTACAATTTTACAAAAAATAGAATACTCCGAAGCAAAATTTACAATTGCAGATTCAATTTATGGGTCAACATTCTTCCTAACAACAGGGTTCCACGGATTACATGTAATTTTAGGAACAATTTTTCTTACAGTTTCAATAATACGAATTTCAAAAATACATTTAACCAAAAATCATCACTTTGGATTTGAGGCATCAATTTGATATTGACACTTTGTAGATGTAATCTGACTCTTCCTTTACATTTCAATTTACTGATGAGGAAAATAAATCTTTTTAGTATATATAGTATAATTAGCTTCCAACTAAAAGGTTAAAATTTTAAAAAGATAATCAAAATTATTAATACATCAATTACTATTTTAACAATCTTAATTACCTTATTTCTTATTATATCCACAATTTCAAAAAAAACAAAAATAATACGAAATAAAAACTCACCATTTGAATGTGGATTTACAAAAAAATCATCAACACGAAAATCCTTTTCAATCCAATTTTTTTTAATTGCAACAATCTTCTTAATTTTTGATATAGAAATTTCAATAATTATACCAATATACTCAACAAAAATAATTAATCCAGCAGAATGAATAATATCAAGTTCCCTTACAATAATTATCCTAATTATAGGATTAATTAATGAATGAAAAATAGGAATACTAGAATGAAGAAAATAGGGAAATAGTTAAAAAATAACAAAATAGTTAAAAAATAACATTTAATTTGCAATTAAAAATTATTGAAACAATCAATTTTCCTTACTCTTAAAGTAAAGAAGTAAAATTACATTTAATTTCGACTTAAAAATAAAGGTTTCTCCTCATACTTATTAATCGAAGCTAAAATTTAAGCTTTTCACTGTTAATGAAAATTATGAAATAATATTCCGATTAAAAGAATAAAAATAGAAAGAGCTGCTAACTACTTTCAAAGTGAACACCACTTTATTCTTTATTTATATAGTTTAAAAAAAACAATACATTTTCAATGTATAAATAAAATCAAATTTTATAAATAAAAATATTTGAGGAAACAATCCACCCTAACATTTTCAATGTCAAACTCTTCTCCAAAATTTAAGCTACTCAAATATCTAAAACAATATTCCCCAACTAAAATCAATAATTAACAACAATTATAAAAAAATTTACTATAAAACCAATATAAAAAAAAAAAAAAAAAAAAAAAAAAAAAAAAAAAAAAAAAAAAAAAAAAAAAAAAAAAAAAAAAAAAAAAAAAAAAAAAAAAAAAAAAAAAAAAAAAAAAAAAAAAAAAAAAAAAAAAAAAAAAATTAAAAAAAAAAAAAAAAAAAAAAAAAAAAAAAAAAAAAAAAAAAAAAAAAAAAAAAAAAAAAAAAAAAAAAAAAAAAAAAAAAAAAAAAAAAAAAAAAAAATTAAAGGAAATAACCTAAAATCAAATTCAACAAATAAAAAATATTCATCCTCAAACAACCAAAAAATAAATGAACCAAAAAAAATACAAAAAAAAAACAAAAAAATTAAAGAAATATTTATATATAAACTATAAGAAAACCTAATATAAGGAAAAAAAAACACATCAGAAAAAAAAAGATAATAAACCAAACGAAATCCATAAATAAAAGTTAAACCAACACAAAAAAAAAAAAAAAAAAAAAAAAAAAAACTCATTTCATACAAAAAAACAATTTCCAAGATAAAATCTTTAGAATAAAATCCAGAAAAAAAAGGTAAACCAAATAAACAAATTAAAGAAACAAAAAACATTAAACTCACATAAGGTATCTGCTTTACAAGACCCCCCATATAACGAACATCTTGATTACCAAAAAAACTATGAATAAAAATACCAGAACACAAAAAAAGAAGAGACTTAAATAAAGCATGAATAAGTAAATGAATAAAACATAAAATTAAATTTCCAAAAGAAAGAACAAAAAATATAAACCCCAGTTGTCTTAAAGTAGAAAAAGCAATAATTTTTTTTAGATCATTTTCTACACAAGCCCCCAGCCCAGCTAACATTATTGTAACTAAAGAAACAATTATTAAAAAATAAGTATTACAATTAAAAACATAATAATTAAATCGAATAATCAAATAAACACCAGAAGTAACTAAAGTAGAAGAATGAACCAAAGAAGAGACTGGAGTAGGAGCTGCCATCGCAGCAGGAAGCCAAACACTAAAAGGGAATTGAGCACTCCTAGTTAATGACGCCAAAACAATCAAATAAATCAAGAATAAATTAAATTCATTAAAATAATCAAAATAAAAAATTAAATGAAAAGAACCTAAATTAAAACATATACCCAAAGAAATAATTAAAAATACATCACCTACCCGATTAACAAATAAAGTAATTAGACCAGATCTAAGACAAGGAAAACTAGAATAATAAATTACTAAACAATAAGAAACCAAACCCAATCCATCTCAGCCTAAAAGTAAACAAAGTAAATCAGGTATTAAAATAAATAAAATCATTCTAAACACAAATATAAACACCAAAAAATAAAATCGAATAATATTTTTATCACCACTTATATACCCCAATCTATAAAATATAACTGAAGAACTAATCAAAAATACAAAAGATATAAAAAAACAAGAAATCCAATCAAAAAAAAATACAAGTTCATAACCAAAAGAATTATTAAAAAAAAATAATCACTCAAAAAAAAAAGATAAATCAAATTCATATAAATAAAAAAAAAAATAAACTAAAAAAAAAAAAAAAAAAAAAAAAAAAAAAATTAACATAAAAAAACACAGCTTATCCTCTAAAAGATCACTGATACCACAAATCAAAATTTTTTAATTTAAACTAAATAAACAAATAAAAAAACATCAAATCAACTATTATAAAAAAAATAGGAAACATATGTAAAACAAGAACTAAATATTCACGAACATTACAAAACCTAAAAAAAATCAAATCTCTAGAAAATTCCCCATGTTGAGTAAAAGAATAAATTATTATACTATAACAAGCAGACAAAAAAAGAATAAATAACAAAAAAAAAATAGTTAAAAATCTTCATCTAATTAAACTAACAACCAAACAAATTTCAGAAAATAAATTTAATCTTGGAGGACAAGATATATTCATAATACAAAAAAAAAATCAAAATAAACTCAATGAAGGAATAAATCTCATTAAACCCTTAACTAAAAAAAATCTACGTCTTCCTAAACGATCATACACTAAACCAACTAAAAAAAATAAACCCGAAGAAACAAACCCATGAGCAACTATAAAATATAAAGAGCCCACCAAACCTAGACTAGTTATGGTAACTAACCCACAAATTACAACTCTTATATGACAAACAGAAGAATAGGCAATCAATATCCTTAAATCTCTCTGAATCAAACAATATACACTAATATAAAAACAACCTAATAAACAAACAGCAATAAAAAAATAACTATAATTATATAAAAATTCATAACAGAAAGGTAAAAATCGAATAAATCCATACCCCCCAAGCTTCAACATAACACCAGCCAAAATTATTGAACCTCTACTATGAGCCTCTACATGAGCCTTCGGTAATCACAAATGAACTCCAAAACAAGGAAACCTAATTAAAAAAGAAAAAATTACAAAAAAAACCAAATAATTATTTAAAATTTTATAAACTAAAATAAAACTGAAACTCCCAAAAAAATCAATTAAGTAAATAATGCTGATAAAAAAGGGGAAAGAACCAAATAAAGTATAAAAAATTAAAAAAATCCCAGCCCCTAAACGTTCAGGTTGATACCCTCAACCAAAAATAATCAAAAATAAAGGAATTAAACTACACTCAAAAAAAAAATAAAATGAGAAAAAATCAATTACTAAAAAATCAAATAATAAGAAAAAAAATAATATACCTAAATACACACACAATAAATAAAAATTATTATCACAATAATAAAATTCATAAATAGATAAAAACACCAAAATAAAAATTCAAAGTCTTAAACAAATAAACAAAAAAGAAACTTTATCCAACATAAAATTATAAGAAATACATCAATAAAAATCATAACCAACCCCACAAAAAAAAAAAAAAAAAAAAAAAAAAAAAAAACCTAAAATATAACATAATCAATTATTTAACCCACTAGAAAGAATCAAAGCAAGTATAAAAAAAATAAACTTTAACATAATCTTAAACTATCAATAAAATCATTTCCACTCTTACGAATTAAAAAAACTAAAATAGATAATCCCAATACACCATCACATACACCAAACACCAAATACACAATTATAAAAAAATAATCAAAACAATATATATCAAACAAAAAAAATATATAAAAATATAAATAAAGTAAAAAAAACTCCATTAAAAGTAAACATATAAAAAAATGTTTATACACCATTATTAACCCAATTAATCTAAAAAAAAAACCTAAAATAAATATTAAACAAAACATAAGTTAGCTAAAGTAGTTTAAAAAAAACAAAGGTCTTGTAAACCTTAATTAGATAACACCACTCTTTAGCAAAAATCAGTAAAGAAATTATTCATCATTAGTTCCCAAAACTAATATTTTAACTTAAAACATTTACTGAATAACATTAATTAAACCAATAATATTAATAAATATAATTATTTCACCAATAATAAAACATCCTATTTCAATAGGATCAATATTAATCTTTCAAACAACTTTACTATGTTCTACACAATCACTTACAGCCAAATCACCATGATACATATATATTATATTTATCACAACAGTGGGAGGATTACTAATTATATTTATATATATAGCAAGAATCGCATCAAATGAAATTTTTAAATTCAACATCAAAATAATACTAACTTATATAATAATAATAATTATCATCTCAATCTTTATAAAAATAGAAATTATTAATATAAAAGAAATAATAAAAAAAGACTTTAAATTTAACACCCAACCAATAAACGAGATAAAATCCACATCAAAATTCTTTAATTTTTTTAAAATAAATTTAACTTTAACCACTATATTAATTATATTTCTTACATTAATTTCAATCACAAATATTTCTAGAACATTTGAAGGACCACTAAAAAAAACTTATGTTTAAACCTACTCGAAAACTCACTATAATTAATTCATTTTTAATTGACTTACCTACCCCTTCAAACATCTCATTATGATGAAATTTTGGATCACTCTTAGGAATCTGCCTAATAATTCAAATCATAACAGGCTTATTCTTATCTATACATTATTCCCCAAATATCTACCAAGCATTTAAAAGAATTATCCACATTATTCGAGAAGTAAATTATGGTTGACTCATACGCAATATCCACGCTAACGGTGCATCAATATTCTTTATATTAATTTATATTCATATTGGTCGAGGTCTTTATTATGGATCATTCAAAATAAGAAACACCTGAATTTCCGGTACAATTATTTTACTTATTTTAATAGGAACCGCATTTATAGGATACGTTTTACCTTGAGGACAAATATCATTCTGAGGAGCAACAGTTATCACTAATTTAATCTCTGCTATTCCATATATTGGTAATGAGATAGTACAATGAATCTGAGGAGGTTACTCAGTTGATAACCCAACATTAAATCGATTTTTTACATTTCATTTTATTCTACCATTTATTTTAACCATAATAGTACTAATTCACCTAATTTTCCTTCACGAGACAGGTTCATCAAACCCTCTGGGTGTAAAAAATAATATTGACAAAATTCAATTTCACCCTCTGTTTACAATTAAAGATATTATAGGAATAATAATTACATTATCAATTTTAATAATTACAATTAACATAAACCCTTTTATTACTATAGATCCAGAAAATTTTACCCCTGCTAATCCAATGGTTACCCCCCCCCACATCCAACCAGAATGATATTTCCTATTTGCTTATGCGATTCTCCGATCAATCCCTAGAAAATTAGGAGGAGTAATTGCCCTCTTAATATCAATTATAATTTTAATAACTTTACCATTCTCAATAAATTCAAAATTCAAAACTAACTCATTTTACCCAATCAATAAAATCTTATACTGAATGTTAATTAACTCATTTATATTATTAACATGAATTGGAGCCCGCCCAGTAGAAGAACCTTATATCCTAACAGGTCAATTATTAACAATTTTATACTTCTCTTTCTTTATTTTAACACCAATATTAACAAGCCTGTGAGAAACTAAAAAACTTTAACATTAGTTAATAAGCTATAAGCATTGTAACTTGAAATTATAATACTTTCATAAACATATAAATTATCCTTTCTCCTTCTTTTTTACCTAAAAAAAATGAAATAAAAGAAAAACATATCCATAAAAATAAAATATACAATATAATTCAAAACTACAGGTAAATAACTCCTTCAACATAAATATATCAATTTATCATAACGATACCGTGGGAATGTTCCACGAACTCAAATAAATAAAAATACAATAAATAAAACCTTAAAAAAAAAAAAAAAAAAAAAACAATCCCCACCAAAAAAAATTACACAACAAAAAAATCTTATAAAAAGTATATTTATATATTCAGACAAAAAAAATAAAGAAAAACTAAAAGATCTATACTCAACATTAAACCCAGAAACTAATTCTGACTCACCCTCAGAAAAATCAAAGGGAGAACGATTAGTTTCCGCCAATACACAAGAAAAAAAAATAAACATTAAAGGAACACAAACAAAAAAAATTCAAACATCTAACTGAAAATAATAAAAATCAATTAAATTAAAACTACTAAATAAAATAATTAAACAAAAAATAATTAAAAAAAATACAACCTCATAAGAAACACTTTGAGAAATTCTACGAATACACCCAAGTATAGAATATACAGAATTAGATGATCAACCACCCAACATCACAAAATAAACCCCTAACCCAGAACAACAAATAAAAAAAAATAAACCATAAACAAAATCAACAAAATTATAAATAAACGGAAACAATAACCAAAAATTTAAAGATACTATCAACCCCATTACCGGAACAAAAAAATAAATAAAATAATTACCAAAAGAAAGAAAAAAAAATTCCTTTCTAAATAACCTTAAAGCATCACTAAATGGCTGAAACAACCCTAAAGCACCCACCCTATTAGGACCTTTACGAAACTGAATATAACCTAAAATCCTTCGTTCAAATAAAGTAAAAAAAGCAACACCCAAAAAAACAAATAATATTAAGAAAAAACATCTAAAAAAAAACATTTACTAAATGTAATATTTATTACATAATTAAATCCTAAATTTAAAACACTACTCTGCCAATTTAGCAATAATTATTATATCCTAAAAATCCTTTCGTACCAATTAGAATAAACTTAAAGAAGATAGAAACCAACCTGGCTCACGCCGGCTTGAACTCAGATCATGTAAAATTTTAAAGGTCGAACAGACCCTAAACTGTAAAACCTACCCCACAGCAATATTTTAATCCAACATCGAGGTCGCAAACTTTCCTATCAATAAGAACTCTCCAGAAAAATAACGCTGTTATCCCTAAGGTATCTTTATCTTTTAATCAAAAAAAAAGATCAAAAACCCATAAAAAAATGAAAAAAAAAAATAAAGATTAAATATTTATTTGTCACCCCAACCAAATTAAATCAAATTTAAAAAAAAAAATAAACCAAAAAATTAAATAAACTCAATAAAATAAAGATCTATAGGGTCTTATCGTCCCTCTTCAACATCTTTGCTTTTTAACAAAAAAATTAAATTATAAAAAAATTTCACCAAATAAAGAAATTTTCTCGTCAAACCATTCATTCCAGACCTCAATTAAAAGACTAATTATTATGCTACCTTAGCACAGTCAGTTTACTGCGGCTATTTAAAATTCATTGAGCAGGTACAACCTTAAATAAAAACTAAAGGACATGTTTTTGATAAACAGGCGAAAAATAAAATTTGCCGAATTCATATAGGAAATTTCAATTTTTACTAATTTAATCATTATTAAAAAAAAAATAATTAAAATTACAAGTCCAATAAAACCTTAAACTAAAAAAAAAATATTAATTAATCTACAACGAACTTAAACTGGTGAAAGACTCTAATCCAACAAAAAAACAATTAATTAAACCCAAATTATAAAAAAAATAAAGAGCTTATCCCCCATAATTTTAGAAAATAAAATGAATATAAAAAATAAAAACACAAAAAATAATCCTTGATTAAATCAAATTCTTAGACAACTAGATATAATAGAAAACGAATTTCATTTCAAAACTATTTATAATTTATAAATATTTATATAACAATAAAATACAAAAAATAATAAATAAATCTTACTAATTCGAGAAAAAAAAATAAATTTAAAAAATTAATTAACCCTGATACAAAAGGTACAAAAAAAACTTCTACTTCCAAATTTAATAATTTTTATCCTTTACAGTACAAATAAACTAAATTTAAAAAAAATTAAATAAAACAAGTAATTAACAAAAAAAAAAATAAAAAAAAAAAAAAAAAAAAAAAAAAAAAACAAATCAGACTAGGCTGAATTAAACAGCCCCAAGTTTATTGTAAAAAAACCATTAAAATATTAAACCTTTAATCTGCATTCTAGATACACTTTCCAGTACACCTACTTTGTTACGACTTATCTCAATATTTGAGAGTGACGGGCGATATGTACATAATTAAGAGCACTATTCAAACCTTTAAATAAAAGAAATTACTATTAAATCCAAGTTCAATTAAATTCAAATTTTGAAATCACCTAAAAAAAAAAATGTAACCCATAAGAACCTTATAATAACTGCATCTTGACCTAACATAAATCCCTAAAAAGAAAAAGAAGATTGTTTAATCTCATTACATTCAACGATAGCGATATACAAGAAACATAAGGTAAAATTAATCGTGGTTCATCATTTAACTCACAGGTTCCTCTAAAAAGATTTAAAAACCGCCAGATCTATTAAATTTCAATTTTTAAAATATACTACCCTAGCAATTAAAACTTAAATGAATAACAGGGTATCTAATCCTGGTTTATAATCAAAACTAATTAGAAATAAAAAAAAAAACCATATAAATTTCACCTAAATACAGCCTATAAATAAAATATTATAACTAATAACTAAAAAAAATTAACTTGAACTTGATGTTTAACCGCAAATGCTGGCACAACATTTTTTAGTCCTTAAAATAAAACTTCACTTTTAATCAAAAAGTTTTAAAAATTTAAATACTGAAAATAAATCTTAACTCATTAAGAAATAAAACCTCACAAATATTTACATGCATTATAAATTTAAAGCTAAATTTAAAAACAAAAATCAAATTTTTAATCTTAAATTCTAAAAAAGGAACATTTTTTACTCTAAATACTCAATATTTTCTTATTTTTCTTCTTTCTTCTTTTCTCTTCTTCTCCTTTAACCTTTCCAAAACACTTCAAAAATTTCGTAAACTTAAGAAATAAACCCAAAACACTTCAAAAATTTCGTAAACTTAAGAAATAAACCCAAAACACTTCAAAAATTTCGTAAACTTAAGAAATAAACCCAAAACACTTCAAAAATTTCGTAAACTTAAGAAATAAACCCAAAACACTTCAAAAATTTCGTAAACTTAAAAAGTAAACCCAAAACACTTCAAAAAATTTCACCTTTTAAATTTAAATTAAATTTTATTATCTTTTATAGGTTTAATTTAATTAAATTATTTATTAATATAGTAAATTAGGTATTAATTAAAATAAATATTTAATTTATATTAAATTTCTCATTATAATCAAAAACATAATAATTATCTATATAAAATTAACTTTCAAGAAGGTTATATCTATGAGTTTTTTTTTTTTTTTTTTTTTTTTTAATAATTATGTATAATATTCTAAATTTAAATTAAATTTTATTATCTTTTATAGGTTTAATTTAATTAAATTATTTATTAATATAGTAAATTAGGTATTAATTAAAATAAATATTTAATTTATATTAAATTTCTCATTATAATCAAAAACATAATAATTTATATTTAATCTATAATACACCATATCTCTATTTTTTTTTTTTAATAATTATGTATAATATTCTAAATTTAAATTAAATTTTATTATCTTTTATAGGTTTAATTTAATTAAATTATTTATTAATATAGTAAATTAGGTATTAATTAAAATAAATATTTAATTTATATTAAACTTTAATTTAAATTAATGTTTAATTTAATTATAATAAAATATTTAATTTAATTAAAATTATTAATTAATAATAATATAATATTTATAATATATATATAAAAATATATACATATTTATTTATATTATATTAAGGTTATATATTTAATAAAATATTTTATATTAATATAATAATTTTCTTCTTTTTAGTATAATAATAATAATGAGTATATTAATAATTATAAAATATTTTATTATAAACAAACATTTTATGACACCAAATTGCCCACAAAAAAAAATCAAAAAAATGCCAAAAAATTGCAAAAAAATGCCAAAAAATTGCAAAAAAATGCCAAAAAATGCCAAAAAATGCCAAAAAATTGCAAAAAAATGCCAAAAAATTGCAAAAAAATGCCAAAAAATTGCAAAAAAATTCCAAAAAATTGCAAAAAATTGCCAAAAAACTGCCAAAAAAAAAATACTAAAAATATTATAAATATTCAAAGAATTGGATCAGATATGATCCCTATTTCGCCAAAAAGAAAAAAAAACCATTAACTTTAACCCAAAGTTAACCAAAAATAAACTATAAACCCCAAAATTTCAAAGAATTGGATCAGATATGATCCCTATTTCGCCAAAAAGAAAAAAAAACCATTAACTTTAACCCAAAGTTAACCAAAAATAAACTATAAACCCCAAAATTTCAAAGAATTGGATCAGATATGATCCCTATTTCCTTTAAATTAAATAATTAATTATACTTTTTCTTAATTTAACTCACTTAAAAA